TTCTAACAAGTGGGGTTGACTTCTTTACGTTATTACATTAACGTAATCCTTATATCAAAACTACAGAAAGGATAAACCTATATACATACGTATATGTACTGAAATCCTATCTCAAATGATTAATGACGACCCGAATCTTTATTTATTTATATTTCTATAAATAATAAATAAAAATCGAAAGAGTTGTTGTGAATCGATCCAAATTGAAGAAAGAATCGAATATTTATTAATAAAATTTATCGTACGAGAATAAAGATAGAGTCCCATTCCACACGTCAATACCGACAAGAATGAAATTTATAGGAAGAGGAAAATCCGTCGACTTTAGAAATCGTGAGGGTTCGAGTCCCTCTATCCCCAAAAAGGCCCGTTTGATTCCCCAATTATTTATCCGATCCGCTCTTTTCATTTCGTTAGCGGTTTAAAATTCGTTATGTTTTTCAATCATTCTACTCTTTTACAAATGGATCTGATTGTGGAAATTTTTTTTTTTCTTATTACAATATTTGTGATATATATGATACGCGTACAAATGAACATCTTTGAGGAAGGTATCCCCACTTCCAATTTGAATGATTAACAATACATATCATTTCTTGTACTGTATTAAAACTTATAAAGTTTTCTTTTTGAAGATCCAAGAAATTACAAGGTCTGGATAAAGCTTTGTAAGACTTTTTTTGTCTTTTTAATTGACATAAACTCAAGTTATCTATTAAAATAAGGACGATGCACGGATAATGGTCGGGATAGCTCAGCTGGTAGAGCAGAGGACTGAAAATCCTCGTGTCACCAGTTCAAATCTGGTTCCTGGCACATGATTTATTTGTATGAGTATCCGTTTTACAAATGAATTGATATGGGTCAACATACATATTCATTACTAGTCTATATCATAATAGATACTTATCTATCTAGGTGTCTGAGAATATACCCTTTCCAGAATTATAGAATAGATGCTAGAATTATAGAATAGATGAGTAAAGAGTATGTCTATAAAATCTGTAAAATAAAAAAAAATTAGATTTTACTTCCTTTTCTTTTTTATTTGTTCATACGGTGCCTCTTACCGTTCAAAAACAATGTTAATACTTTAGATATTTAATACTTCATACATATTAAAATAGAAAGGTTAAATTAATTGGTTGAAAGACTCAAAGGTATAGTCTCGCGGAGTTGAAAGGTGGGAATAACCAAGATTCATTTCAGATACAGTACAAATAAAATCCAAGCCCTCCTCTCATTTCGTTGTCTTTTCTTTTCATATTCTATTTCTTCATTTCCTCCTATGTGACTTTGTCGAACTCATTTAAGGTTTGTGCGTGGTACATAGTTCATGATGCGAAACTCTTTTGGGTCATCCTAATACTAATTGTATTTTTTTAATTGTCTTGTTTTTTTTTTTATTTATCCTTTTTATTTCTATTTTTTATTGTTTCTATTTTTATATATTATATATTTATTTATTTGAATAGAAACAATTTTTTTTTTATTCTATTTATTTTGTATTATTTATTTGTATTTGATTTATATTTTATTTCGTTTTATTTAGCCCATTTAGAATAGAATGCGAATGAGACTTCCATTACGCTCTTTGGTCTATAAGAGAACGTACAAACATTATTTGAATACCTGGAGTTGTAGAAGTGAAAATTAGTTTCTTATTTTATTATTTATATTTAATTTTATTATTTATATTTAATGATTTAATGAGCATCCTGTATTTCATAAAAATTCGGGGCAATATAATCCTTACGTAAGGGCCATCCTATCCAACTTTCGGGCATTAAGATACGTTTCAGACGTGGATGATTATCATAAAAGATTCCCAACATATCATAAGATTCCCTTTCTTGAAAATCCGCACTTTTCCAAACCCAGAAAACAGACGGAATTCTAGGATTCCACCTTGGGGCAAATACTTTTATACATACCTCTTCTGGTTGATCTATACCATAAGCTATTCTCGTAAGATGATACACACTAGCTAACAGTCCGCCCGGTGCCACATCATAGGCACATTGGGAACGTAAATAATTGTAACCATATACATATAAAATGACAGCAATGGAATGCCAATCCCCAGGCTTTATTTGTAAAGTCTCTATTCCTTGGTAGTCGAAGCCCAAAGATCTATGAACTAACCCATGTTTGGCTAGCCAAGCAGACAAACGACCTTGCATCTTTTTTATCTCCCCCACATTTTGATTTGTATAAAACTTTTATTTGTCTCTATAAGTTAAGTATTTCACATTTACGATGAAATTTATGAAAATTATTGTTTGTTATTATGTAAAAAAATGTGAAAAAAAAAAAATCCTGCCTAATTCACTAATTCGGGGGAAGATACCGAACTCTTGTTGTATTTGAAAAATATTTCAAGAGGGATCTCCGAAGTCGATGTAGATGGTGGTTGATCGAGTAATCCTCGATCATAATTTCCAGTATGAGTACTTCGTCCAATATAAAACTTGTGGTTGATAGTAAAACACCGACTCCC